CTAATAATTAATAATAAAAATTCATAAATAAAAATTCATAAAAGAGATTAGCCTATTCCCCGAATTCACAATTCAATTAGATGCGAAATCTAACCCCCTCCCCTTCGTACTTGTAGAATAAGAGTTTTTTGTTGAAATCCTTTTTTCATTTTAAGGAATTGCTTAGTTGTCCAGAAACAAGTACTGGCAGTAGAGAATATTCGAGAGAACAGCGAAAAAATAATTGTAAGAATCAATATTCTGAATGTGTGTATTCTTGTTCTTGTATTCGATGCAAAAGGTTTTTCTTGATTTTCTTGATACTTAATTAAACTACAAAGAGGTTTTTTTTTTTTATTTTAATATGGAAAGAAAAAAAAAAGTAAAAGATATTATAAAGAAAAATAGAGGGTTACTTTTCGTTCTAAAATCTAAAAAAAAAATGGATTCGATACAAATAAATAACAAATAAATAAATAAACTAAAAGAAGTGATCAACATAGAAATGATTTTCCAATTTTATTCCGTAGCGATTTCCATAGTGATTTGATTCAAAGACAGTTTCTTTGAATGAAGTTATACAACACAGTTTTTCTAATATATTATTATTTTAATATTTCTTTAATATTTCAATTTAGTTTGTTCTTTTATTTCTCAAGAGTTGTCCAATGAATCTTTTGATTCGGAGATAGGATAGGTAGATTTTTAGATGATGAGTTGATTTCTTTTTCTACTTATATCGCTCTTTTTTTTTCGAGTGTTGTCTATAATCTATAATGATAATGATTGATAAATGATTAATAAATAAAAAACTTTCAATTGGTATTTTTGCTTATCTTCGTATCTTTAAAAAATTGAATTTAGGAAAGTATTTTACAAATATATGGATAAAAAAAAATAGTTTATTTAGCTCCTTCATGCCCACTCTAACTAGTTATTTTGGTTTTCTGTTAGTAGCTTTAACTATAACTTTAGTTCTATTTATTAGTCTGAGCAAGATACGACTTATTTGAAATTAATTGAATGAACAATTCATAAAAAAAAAAAAAAAAAAGAATTTTTTTTTTTGCAGTATTCCATTTTCTAGTTCCTTACCGTGTCAATTTCCAATTCTTGGTTATTGAGATTTATGGGCAATATGCATTAATATTTAAGGATAGATATTACCTCCTTTTTCCTCTTTTCAAACAAATTGAAATGATTGAAGTTTTTCTATTTGGAATCGTCTTAGGTCTAATTCCTATTACTTTGGCTGGATTATTCGTAACTGCTTATTTACAATACAGACGTGGTGACCAGTTGGATCTTTGATTAATTAATACCCTTTTTTTTGACCTCCTCCTTTTTTTAATCCACAGGAGGTCAAATTAAGATTGATGTTCAAGCTTTTCCCTAAAATTTTTGACTTAACAAAACAAGAATGGAATCACGCTCTGTAGGATTTGAACCTACGACATTGGGTTTTGGAGACCCATGTTCTACCGAACTGAACTAAGAGCGCTTTTTTATTACAAAAAAGAAAGCTGTAAGTAAAAAGCAAAAAAGAAAGCTGTAAGTAAAAAGATTCTTTTTTTTTTACTCCACTACATCTTGAATGCCTATACTATCTCATATATAAACTATATTATATATAAATATAATAAATAATAATATGATATTAAAGAATATCATATTAATTTATGATTAGGTATGCCCAATTTTAATTGATCTCAATTGATCCCTTGTTATTGTATTGCTCAGAGGCGAAGTAATAAGTAGGGATGACAGGATTTGAACCCGTGACATTTTGTACCCAAAACAAACGCGCTACCAAGCTGCGCTACATCCCTTTCAATTGGTCTACAATGTCATTGTAGAGAATCCCTGTCTTGTTTTCCACATACTTATTTCATTTCATTTTCTCCATTGAGATACATAACTTATCTTGCCATTTCTTCTTTTTTTTTGTCTCATATCATATAACATATAATACATATAATAATAAACTTATATACATATGAAAAAAAAAAATAGGAAACCCGCCGTAAATTTCGTGAATGCCCAGACGGAAAGAGACGTATTTTGTTCTTTTAAGAAAAGAAGAGGAAAATCTTATCTATCAAATTATTGTACATTTCTCAATTTGAATTAAGAATTCCGCGTACAAAACAAATGCGAGTGTCCTTTAATTTAACTACATATATACATCTGATCATATATGTATTGCCGTTATGTATTACAATAAAGAATACAGAAGGAGGATTTTTTATGCGAGATCTAAAAACATATCTATCCGTAGCGCCAGTAATAAGTACTCTATGGTTCGGGTCTTTAGCAGGTCTATTGATAGAGATCAATCGTTTTTTCCCGGATGCTTTGACATTCCCTTTTTTTTCATTCTAGTTATTAACACGGGGGGGTGAAGAAACTTAGAGACACAATTAAATATCTCTGACTACTACCCCCTTTTTTCTAATTCGAATAAGTTAGAAAAGAGAAAGAATAAAAGTGGATTCAACCTCAGCCAAACACGGAACTGGGTTCAAACTTCAAGTAAATTTACTTTAATTAAATCTTTAATTAAATTAAGAGAACAGAAGTGGAAATGCGGTTAGGGCAACAGTATCATACAAGAAGTTGAAATAAAATAGAAAGACTGTACTTCTATTCTAATCTAAACTTCTAATCTAAATATACTTCTAAATGTAAATATAATTTTTAATCATTGTATTACTTATTTTTACTATTACTATATTGGCGGAAACAAAATCTTTCATAATTTGATTTCGAGTTAGTAACTTGTATTTTTTCCTTCTTTTCTTCTTCGTTTCGGATAGGAAAATAGAAGAGTTGAGTGAATAAAAACCAAAAGGAGGTTCATGGCCAATGGTAAAGACGTCCGAATAAGGGTTATTTTAGAATGTACCAGTTGTGTTCGAAAGAGTGTTAATAAGAAATCAATAGGCATTTCTAGATATATTACTCAAAAGAATCGACACAATAGGCCTAGTCGATTGGAGTTGAGAAAATTCTGTCCCTATTGTTACAAACATACAATTCACGGGGAGATAAAGAAATAGATGGAATCGATCAACTGCGTGTGACTTTTACAAGGAAGATGAAAAATGACATATTGACATATCATATATTAGCATATCATATGTTAATATATATATTTAAATAGAAATAAGCAAAATCCTATTTCTTAATTCGAAATCATTAGCATTTTTGATCCGATCAAAGGAAATAGGATTCTCGAAAAAAGGAATAAAATAAACAAGCCATGGATAAATCCAAGCGACTTTTTCTTAAGCCCAAGCGATCTCTTCGTAGGCGTCTGCCCCCGATTGGATCGGGGGATCGAATTGATTATAGAAACATGAGTTTAATTAGTCGATTTATTAGTGAACAAGGAAAAATATTATCTAGACGGGTGAATAGATTGACTTTAAAACAACAACGATTAATTACCATTGCTATAAAACAAGCTCGTATTTTATCTTCATTACCCTTTCTTAATAATGAAAGACAATTTGAAAAAAACGAGTTGGTCGCTCGAACTACGGGTCTTAGAACCAGAAAAAAATAGGCTTACTCTTTAATTGAATCAAAATTTCAATCCGAACTCAAACGTCGGTTGATGTTTTGTTCGAGAAAAATCCAGGAATACAGATTTGATTGTCGTGTCGTAAAAAAAAACGAATTGGGTAAAGTAAATAAAAAAAATAAATATTTTTTTATTGAATGTTTTTGTTCAGTTTGACTACTTGATCATATTATGATCATATTTTATCATACTTATTTCTATTCTACCTTCCCGGAATTCATTTTCCAAGTAATTCCATGTCAAAGTCAAACATTCCGAAGGATTCCTTCCAATCTCCTTATTTTATCATGTCATTGGAAATCAGATAAAGGCAATTCCTATTTAATATAGCTAGTTGTGCAAGTATTTTACGATTAAGAAGCAACTGTCTCTTGTACAGATTGTTTATTAATGTACTATAACTATAGGATACTGCATTCTCGCGAATTGCTGCATTTATACGAGTGACCCATAAACACCGAAAATTTCTTTTGTGCCTATCTCTATCCCGATAGGCCGAAAACAAAGCTTTTATTCTTTGTTGAATAATAGTTCGAGTAAGTCTTGAATGAGCCCCACGAAAGCTTGATGTGAATAAACGAATTTTTGTTCTACGCCTCCGAGCTATATATCCTCGTCTAATTCTGGTCATTGAATAAACGAAACTTTGATAAATAACTAATTGATTTCCTTTCTTTCAGTTATTCTTTTTCCCTTTTCTAGAATAACAAAACGGATTCTTCCAATGTATAAAATAATAATTCCAACGGCTTTTGCTACTCTAACCTTCCCAACCACTATTTTTTCTTTTTTTTTTATAAGCATTTCGCCTTGAAATAAGAAATCTTATTGGTACTAGGTATCAAACAAAAATAACAAAAATATAGTAAATAAAAATAAGTAGTAATTAAGTAGTAAATAGAAATGGATAAATAAATAGTGGGTTCCATCGTTTCTATGGTTATTTCTTAAACGGCGAGGTCCTCTCTATACACCGGAGCCCCTTACTTGATCGAATCAATGCTATTGTTAACTTGTACAGTTTACACTTTTTGGCTCTACCCATGAATTCTCCAGTAGTAGGTCTTTCACAACGAGATCCGTTTTTACAGTAACGGTATTTAATTATGTGGATTAGCTGATTAGCTGACCTTGTTAGTCCGTTCTTGCAAGAGTAGAGGCATCCATTTTCGGCTTTTTAATTTAAATAAGATTTGCCCTGCTTAACAGATAATCATTTGCTACCAATGGGGAATTCTTTCGCATTTTCAATTGAAAATTGAGGTAATTGAATTTGCACCAATAGAAACCATAAATTTGATACACAATAGAAGCATATTCTAGATCTTTTTTTTTTTTCATTTTAGATAGTGAAGGGGAGTCTTCCATTCTATCCTATTCATCGGTACTGATCACGGATAGTGGAAAAATTCTTTCTTTTGTCCCAACCCACAATCTGAAATCTGAACGAGTCGCACATACACCCTAGTACATGTCCCTCGGCGCTGAGGGCATCCCCCGAGAGCGGGGGATTTGGTGACATTTCTGATTGGCTGTCTTGTGTTTCTAATAAGTTGTTTAATAGTTGGCATGTTGAATCGTATGCATAATGGGCTGGTTTAGATCGATCCTAACCGGATGATTATGAATTCTTTCTATATTCATATTCTATTTTAATATTTTATTAAAATTAATAAAATTCAAATTAATAGAATATGAAACCTCGGTAAGAAACTAAAATCTCAAATCGCGATTTGTGTGAAATTCCTGCTATTTTTTATGCAACTGCTACAAGATCAACAATTCCATGAACTTGGGCTTCTGCTGCTGACATAAAAACATCCCTTTCCATGTCTTCAGATACAACCCATAAGGGTTTGCCTGTTCTTTGTGCATAAACCCTTGTGAGGATTTCGCGCAGTTTCAGTAGTTCTTCCGCTTCCAGGACAAATTCTCCTATTTGTGCTTCATAAAAAGCAGCAAAAGGTTGATGGATCATTACCCTGATGATATAAGATAATAAAGGGTTACTTTATCTCGCATAAGAAGGTCACGAGAAGAGATAAAGAATAAAAAAAAAAGATAGAATTGAACAACCGTACAGGCATTGCTTGCGCATTGCATACGGCTCTACAAGAGAATTCACTTTTACCGAAGAAAAATAGAGAGTCTACAAAGCCTAGGTCGGTAAATGATACAATGACCACCCTTTCCTTGGGAGGAATTAAGAAAAACAAAATACTATGGTGGCTCCGTTGCTTTATTTCATCGGTGATTTAGCAATCCCAAAGTTTCTTTTTTTTTTCAAATAAAAAAAAAAAGAAAAAAGAATATAATCTTTTTTTTTTTTTTGTCCTCTTTCATAATTCATAATAATATAAATAGCATTAAGAACCTTCTGGTGTGAAAACAAAAAAAAAAAGTTTGCGACACTGAAATAGGCTCCCGATAAAATCGGAACTACCCTTAATATCTCATACTACTCTTTCAATACATAATCTAATGTTAAAACGAAATAAAAAAATTTCTTATATTGAATTCGAAATGCCATGCTATTATTACTTAATATTCATATTTCATATGGCGAAGGCATAGTTTTCTTTTTTCTTTCAAATAAAATAAAAACTCATTGGCGCCAAGCGTGAGGGAATGCTAGACGTTTGGTAATTTTTCCTCCGACCAGGATAAAAGATCCCATTGAAGCGGCTAATCCCATGCATACTGTTTGTACATCTGGTCGCACAAATTGCATAGTATCATAAATAGCTATTCCGGGTATTACCCATCCGCCAGGAGAGTTGATAAACAAATACAAATCTTTGATCTCACTTTCTGTACTGAGATATACCATAAGACCGATAAGTTGATTCGAGATCTCACTATCAATATCTTGACCTAAAAAAAGTAATCTTTCTCGATAAAGTCGGTTGATTAGGATCAAATTCTATCCCTTAGGAACCGTACATGCACCTTTTGATGCATACGGTTCATCAAAAATCGCGAAAAAAAGAATCAATATGTAGATCCCATTTAACGAATAACGAAGGGGTTTTTCCTCCATTTTTCAAGAAAGATGGTTTTTTTACCCGTTTCCCTATAAATAAAAAAAAATTCATTAAACTTATCAAACTAACTTCTCATTGATGTATTCTTTCATCGGGATCCAATTTAAATCACGATAACATTCTCTTGTTCCTGAGTGGGCTTCTTTAATTCTTTTAGGTTTGTGCTCTACTCCGAGTAAAGATCTGCCCGATTTGGATTTGCACATATAGGGCAAATGCCCCCAATACCGTGTCTTTTTGCTACAACTTCCTTTTTTTTTTCAATTCATTTCACGCCTTCCACAAAATATTTGACGTATTTATCAAATTATTCGATTGATTATGATTAGTAGTTTTAAATTACTCCTATTTCTAATTTATAAAATTTATAAATAGAATATGATACAAATAGTAATCATGGATATAGTACTAATTGGGTTTTTCTAAGCGGAGCCTGGATACTTCATTTTATTGGTCCAAACAAGCTAACCATAAATTATTCTAATTGATAATATTAATCTGAATACCTCCAAAGCATAGATCTAATTGCACTTTATTGCCACTTCACGCTCTAATTTTTGGATGATTTAATCAATCCTTCTTTGGTGAAACAGAGGATATCTCGATCGGGGTAGAGAACGGGGAAATCCCATAATGACCCAATGTCTCTGACAAGTCGCACTATACGTCAATCCAATTTGAACTATCCTCTCCGGGATTTCGAAAAGGGACTTTTGGAACACCAATAGGCATTAAATGAAATAAAAAAAAATGAAGTACTCTATTTCACTTTGATGTGAAAGCGTAACAATGAATTTATTGTCTTAATAATATTATATGAATTTATTGTCTTAATAATATTATATTGGATATTGGCTTATATTGGATATTGGCTTTTATTTTATTATTTTTTCTATTTTCTTTATTTTTTTGTTTTATTTTATTTGTTATTTGCGCAGATTCGATAAGTTCATAACATAAAAAAAAGAAGACAAAATGAATAAAGTAAAATTCTTACGAATAGGCTCTTTGAATGATGAACAAATCCGTATGCATTCGCTCATCTAAAATGGAGTCAACCTCCCATTGCGTATTGGTACTTATCTGGTATAGAATAGATCTGCTTCTCTTTGTTCCTACAAACAGAATTGTGACATTCTGACTAAAATACTAAAAAAAAAAATGGAATCCTTTCTCCGAGATAATCCACTGAAAAAGGGAGGTCCATAACATAGTTTTTTCCAGTGCAATAAAGTTACATAGTGTCTATCTTTCGTTGATAAGGGGGTATTCCATGGGTTTGCCTTGGTATCGTGTTCATACCGTCGTATTGAATGATCCCGGTCGTTTGCTGGCTGTCCATATAATGCATACAGCTTTGGTTGCTGGTTGGGCCGGCTCGATGGCTCTATATGAATTAGCAGTTTTTGATCCTTCTGACCCCGTTCTCGATCCAATGTGGAGACAAGGTATGTTCGTTATACCCTTCATGACTCGTTTAGGAATAACCAATTCATGGGGTGGTTGGAGTATTACAGGAGGAACTATAACGAATCCGGGTATTTGGAGTTATGAAGGTGTGGCTGGGGCGCATATTGTGTTTTCTGGCTTGTGCTTCTTGGCAGCTATCTGGCATTGGGTGTATTGGGATCTAGAAATCTTTTGTGATGAACGTACAGGAAAACCTTCTTTAGATTTGCCCAAGATCTTTGGAATTCATTTATTTCTCTCAGGAGTGGCTTGTTTTGGGTTTGGTGCTTTTCATGTAACAGGATTGTATGGTCCTGGAATATGGGTGTCTGATCCTTATGGGCTAACCGGAAAAGTACAATCTGTAAATCCAGCGTGGGGTGTGGAAGGTTTTGATCCTTTTGTTCCGGGAGGAATAGCCTCTCATCATATTGCAGCAGGGACATTGGGCATATTGGCGGGCCTATTCCATCTTAGTGTCCGCCCGCCCCAACGTCTATACAAAGGATTACGTATGGGAAATATTGAAACCGTGCTTTCCAGTAGTATCGCTGCTGTCTTTTTTGCAGCTTTTGTTGTTGCTGGAACTATGTGGTATGGTTCAGCAACTACCCCCATTGAATTATTTGGTCCCACTCGTTATCAATGGGATCAAGGATACTTCCAGCAAGAAATATATCGAAGAGTTGGTACTGGGCTGGCTGAAAATCAAAGCTTATCCGAAGCTTGGTCTAAAATTCCTGAAAAATTAGCTTTTTATGATTACATCGGAAATAATCCGGCAAAGGGTGGATTGTTCAGAGCAGGTTCAATGGATAACGGGGATGGAATAGCTATTGGGTGGTTAGGACATCCTCTATTTAGAGATAAAGAAGGGCGTGAGCTTTTTGTACGTCGTATGCCTACTTTTTTTGAAACATTTCCGGTTGTTTTGGTAGACGGAGACGGAATTGTTAGAGCCGATGTTCCTTTTCGAAGGGCAGAATCGAAGTATAGTGTTGAACAAGTAGGTGTAACTGTTGAGTTCTATGGTGGTGAACTAAATGGAGTCAGTTATAGTGATCCTGCTACTGTGAAAAAATATGCTAGACGCGCACAATTGGGTGAAATTTTTGAATTAGATCGTGCTACTTTGAAATCCGATGGTGTTTTTCGTAGTAGTCCAAGGGGGTGGTTTACTTTTGGACATGCTTCGTTTGCCCTGCTCTTCTTCTTCGGACACATTTGGCATGGCTCTCGAACCTTGTTCAGAGATGTTTTTGCTGGTATTGATCCAGATTTAGACGCTCAGGTGGAATTTGGAGCATTCCAAAAACTTGGAGATCCAACTACAAGAAGACAAGTAGTTTGATACAACATTAATCTCTGATTTTGCGTCTCTATTTTCTTTTTGTAATTTAACATAGGGTACTGGGGACATCTTGATTTGAATCGCCGCCTTTTCTTTGTCTTGACTCTTGCTCTTTTTTTATCCGGGAACGCTCTAAATAAACAGATATGGAAGCTATAATTGTAAACCACGATTGAATCTATGGAAGCATTAGTTTATACATTCCTCTTAGTATCGACTCTAGGAATAATTTTTTTCGCTATCTTTTTTCGAGAACCGCCTAAAGTTCCAACTAAAAAGGTGAAATGATTTTTCATTATCTTAATTGAAGTAATGAGCCTCCCAATCTTGGGGGGCTCATTACTTCAACTAGTCCCCGTGTTCCTCGAATGGATCTCTTAGTTGTTGAGAGGGTTGCCCAAAAGCAGTATATAAGGCATACCCAGTAAAACTTACAAGTAAACCAGATATAGAGATGGCGACTAGGGTTGCTGTTTCCATTATTATATAATAATAAAAAAATAATAATTTCCAGACCACAATGGATCTATGATAAGATCATTTATTTACAACGGAATGGTATACAAAGTCAACAGATCTCAGTTAATACAA